AATTTCTTATTTTTTTCTCTGCCCATAAATTAAATGAAATTTGAAATACTAAATTCAATATTAAATATTAAATAATGGTAAACTAGAAATGAAAGCCCCTTTATCACATTTGTCCTATTGCATTGGCGGAACAAAACAATAATATTTGATTCCAGAATCAAATAAAGAGATTGAAAAATTTATTTATTATCGAAATAAACTTTTCTTTGTGGGGGAAAAAAATAGCAATTTATTCCTATGGAGCATCCAGTAACAAGAAGATGAAACTAGAAATATCGACAAATTCTTGGATGGTTAAAAGAAAAAATAAAAAAAAAAAGAGTCCGCTTCTATAATTTCATCTCTATAGAATTTGAATATCAGAATAGCCGATATACTCACGATTCAACGGGTCAGGTCCACTTACTTTTTTTTTTTTAACTTTAACGATGGGTTTGATTGGAATACTGGAGAAATAGGAATACTTTGGTTTGGTGATTAATAATAAAGATTAGATATCTAGAATAGTTATGCCCCGGGATCAAAAAATATGAATAAGGAAACATGAGGAGAACTACTATACCACTACAGTACAAGGGCGACTTCCCCTAAAAAGTGTAATGATTAATTAACATAATGAATAAATGTTCAACAACTTTGTAAACTATAACTAATAATACTCATTACATTATAATATAATGTAATGGTGGTTTATGCTTATAATGGCGGTTATCTTTTTGACAAATATCAACAAGATCTCTCTATTCTCCTCTTGACTGAAAAACTGAAAAACGAAGACTGGAGTTTCATGGAAAAAGCCCTTTATCGGATTTGAACCGATGACTTACGCCTTACCATGGCGTTACTCTACCACTGAGTTAAAAGGGCTTAAAAAAAAAAATGAATTAGCAATTCATTTTCCATTATGAGTCTACTGTATGTATATATGTACATATATTACATACATAGATACATGTATGCATAGGAACTCAACTCATTCAGGAACAAGATCTTGGATTTACTTAAGAAAATAAGTGAAGTCAGAAGTAAAGTCTAGGGTAAAATGCCTTTTTGAGAAATACCAATACAGTGAATTGTTTCAAGACCGATGTTACTTTCTGTATTGTTTTTGCTTTTATTTTATCGATCCATCAGAACAAGATTTACTTGATACGTGTACCAACACGACGACATAGATTTACGAAATTTGATTGAATGATGTCTTATCAATTAGTGCAAATTGAATAAATGAAACTTCTATCCTTTTTTTGTTAGACCAATCACTACTTGAACTAAAAGAATACTATACTTCTCTGGTTTATACTTCTTTTTTTATTTTTATTATATAATTTTTAATTAAATATATAATTAAATGTATTAATTAATTGTATGTAATGTATTAAATGTATATAATTAGTAATGTATATAACTAATTTAATGGGATAATGGATAATTAATGGGATAATGGGGCATTTATGAACCATAAAAATTTTTTAAAAATTCTAATTATATAGAATCGTGAAAGCGGGAAAGGTCTTTCAGATCTAATCATACCATTACGTTATTATATTACTTATATATATATATATATTTTTATATTGACTTGACAATTCCGAAAAACTGATCATACTATGATCATAGTCTGGTGGTGGTCGGGCGGGTATGCCCCTATCGTCTAGCGGTTCAGGACATCTCTCTTTCAAGGAGGCAGCGGGGATTCGACTTCCCCTGGGGGTAGGGTAGGGTACTGCGAAAGTAAGTTGATCGTGGATCATCAATTATCAAAAAACCCATATCATATATATATAATTCCAATTGATTATTCCTGGGTCGATGCCCGAGCGGTTAATGGGGACGGACTGTAAATTCGTTGACAATATGTCTACGCTGGTTCAAATCCAGCTCGGCCCAAAAATTCGCCGCTTTCTTTTGAGTATGATATAACCAATTTATTTTCCAGAAATGCCCAATATGGAAGAATAAATAAAAGAGTTGCATTTTTGTTGTTTTTTCTCATTGAAAGGTTGATAATAAATCTTGTAGCAATAAAAAGAATCACAGGATTACTAGTTAAACCGTGTTACTCTTACTATATTACTAGATAGAGTATAGTCCATATCTATTCTATGTAGATATCCGTATATCATTCGTGTCTATGTTACAACACAGCAAATAGAATGCTCTTATGATATCACAAGAATATGTATGCTGTACATCCCGCTGGGATTGTAGTTCAATTGGTCAGAGCACCGCCCTGTCAAGGCGGAAGCTGCGGGTTCGAGCCCCGTCAGTCCCGAACTAGGATCCGACGATCCGATGAATTTATCAATTTATCTCTCTATCGCCCCGACCCCAAAAAGGGGGGACGGGGAGCAGAATCTAATTCCATGTAGGGATAGGGATCTTTATTTCTTTTTTTTTTTGTTTTGTATTTATCATCAGACAAATACGGCAATTTCTGTTTCTTCTACTAATATCGTATCGATTCATAAAAAAAAGCTTAGCTTAGAGTTCAACGCGTCATTTTTTCTATTGCACTTCTACTACTTTGGTCTATAGCCAATAGAGTATCGGTCATATGATATCTCATCAGATAATTTGTATAAGTCTAAGGAAAGATGTTGTATAAAGAGGAGGGCCGTTTATAGAAAAGAATGGAAAAGGGTGATAAATTCAGTAGGATTCTTTATCGGATCAGAAATCCCATTTTTACTTGGTATGGATAAAAGATCTTCCTATGTTATACTATTCAATTCTCGACGATGAGTCGATTTGATAGATTAGATATTGTTATTCATAACATTGATCCGATTCAGTATCATTAGGATGCAATTCATCCCATTTAATTTACAGCAGTCAAATTTATCATCTCTATGGGATTAGATCCCGAGTTATTGCGAAGAAAAAAAACAATAATATTATGGAAGTAAATATTCTCGCATTTATTGCTACTGCACTGTTTATTCTAGTTCCTACTGCTTTTTTACTTATCATCTATGTAAAAACAGTCAGTCAAAATGATTAAGTTGACTGATACTTTTACTTCTTATCAATGATTGAAGAAAAGGATTTAAACTCCAAGTCTTAAATGAAATGATCGGACTGGAATCGACAGTATCTGAGATAGTATGGTAGAAAGAACTAAACTATATAATATAAATATATGTCTTTCTACCACACTATCTAGTATTGTAGACTATCTATTATTATATAAAATTTTATACAGATATAGGCTTGATAACATAGATTAATTTCCAATACGTCTGTACAATTATTTATGTAAAGTAAATATAAATTTAATATGTAAAAAGCACTCTAATTCTATTTCTATTTATTTTCTTTTCGTCGCGACAGCCATATGAATTTTGATCAATCCGAAATAAATAATAATTTAATTGAAGGTCAACTGTTCTATCCTAATTTCTAGGCTTCTTATAATTTTAATTAAATAAGGATCCCGAGATAGATCAAAACAATCAATGTAGGAAGAAAAGTGTGGGTATATATTTTATATAAAATATATATTTTATATAAAATTATATAAAAGAAAACAAAACCAAGGAATTCTTTTTATTTTTTTTTACCATTCCCAAGACAAGAAGTCATCGATTGAGCTATAAACAGATGATCCATGAAGTTCTATGGTAACTTCTTCGGATCTGGAAAAGGGGTAGTAGATTCGTCGATTTGTCATGCTTAAACATGACATTAGATGAGTCGATAAAGCCTAAAAAAAAAAAAGAAATAAAATTTCTAGAAGTCTAAAATGTTAAATGTATGATATATAGATCGCTCAGCACAAGCAAGATTTTTTATGCGTAGGACCTGTTTGGACAACTACTAAGAGCTTGCAGTAGAAAGTATGTATCGCTGTAATAGCAGAACAACTTTCTCTTGGAACAGTAAAAGTGTAAAAGTAAATAAAGAGGGGGAAACAAATAAAGGAAAAAAGAAAGGTTGCTTGTTTTTTATTGTAATATCTGTAATTCTGGTAAGAACCGGTTCACCAAATCAAAATAGAATAGAAAGAACTTGGTTGGAAAAAAATCCTATCATATGTATTCCGTTGATTTGAGTTTCGAAATACAACTATGGTAATCATTCATTGTTTGCTCGAATGGTTATTATTCATTAGTGTATTTTCTTATTCATATTTTACTGTATTACAGTAGAATTTGAAAACGGAGGCATTTTTTTTTTTAAACAGTTCGTAAAATAAAACAACAATAAATTAAACAATTGATACAATTCGATTACTCAATTAATAGTACTTCTAAAGTCCACTCCTTCCCCATACTACGAGTGAAAGGGAAAATGTAAAGACTACCATTAAAGCAGCCCAAGCGAGACTTACTATATCCATGTGAATTATGTCTCCTATCTTTATGAAATGAAAGAATTATTCCATTATTGATCACTAATCATAGTGGAATCAATGGTGTAGAGTCAAAATGGAATTATGACTTAAGGCTATTGATGAAGCAATCCCCAAAATCCATTCGTAACAAGTTCCTATTCCTATATTATGGTATTTCCGGCTAGGCTGGTAGAATCAGTAAAGATTAGGCACAAATACGATATACATGCTTTGGGAATATCAAGTGAATGCTCCTATCCTAATAAAACATGTAGGAATAGTAAGACTCACTGTTTGTTGACTTTTTTTCATAACATAAACAAAAAAAAAACATATATAAAAATATACTATCAAGGTGGATAACTATCTATTCTATACCTATATTCTCTCTAAGCCTTACAGTTTCTCTTTCTGTGAAAGAATTGGAAATGCCATGACTGAATCAGTAGACACTAACTACCTTAGTAGTGTAGAGTAAGTAATTAAATTAGGAAGATTTTATAGTCTTTCCTATCATTCATTTTGAATCCTAGGAGCAAAAATAGAGAGTCCTTTCCAGAACAGAACCTATGGATCATTCTTAAAATCAAGTATTGACAAGGTCTAGGCCTTTACCTCTGTTTCTGTCGGGTTCGTCGATTGGGGTTTAGATCAGCAGGATAAGAAATCTCGAGTTTTTTGTTGATCAGGCGACACCCAGATTTGAACTGGGGATAAAGGATTTGCAGTCCCCCGCCTTACCACTTGGCCATGTCGCCAAAACAATAAAAATGGATAGAAATTTAAAATTATATTATACTTATTCCTAAATTTTTCCTAATTTTTGGGGGATTACTGACTGAACCGTTTGTTTCTTTCCTATTTAATTCGGATCCTGAATTCCGTTGTACTTATCCTTTTCTATAATTAGAATTCCTCTTTTTTCTTTTTTTATTGGACCTAATTGAGATCATTTTCTTCAATTGATTGTATCTTTATACATATTTATACCATTTAGAAACTTTTCCTTTCTTTTCAAAAACAAAAAGAGTCAAAAGAGAAAAAATGGGTTTATGACTGAAAAATTCAGGGCAAATTGAACCATTAACTATACTATTAACTTTGAATTAATGAACGATTTTGAAATTTGAAATTGTATTTCTTTATCTTTAATTTAATGACAAAAAAATCTAATTTATTACTAATTTACTACTAATCAGTATCAATATATAATTCAATATTTCAATATATATATATATATTAAGTAAGTATAAAGTATATAAGTATCAATATAAAAATATATATATATATATTAAATAACAATAATAAAATATATTTTTATAATTATATTTTTATATTATATAAATATTAAATAGATATATTCATAAATATAAATATATTATATATATTTATATTCAATTATATATATTCAATTATATTAACAAAATTTTCATTCAATAATTATTCAATAATTTGAATAATCAATCTTTTTTTTTTTTTTATTTTATATTATAACAACAATAACAATTATATATATATATATATGTAAATGTAAACCCCAGAACAGAAATTACAGATACCGAGTCAGGTATCTTCTCTATGTATTTCTATAGAGAATAGAATGATCGTGCTTTCATTTTTCATTGAATAGAAAAGAGCAATTATGATATGGCACGACCTGTGTTGCCCCAAGTAGAACTAAACTATGATAAAAGATGAAATATACGGATAGCTAGATAACTATATTGGCATGTACTTAATAAATACAACTTACTCCTATTATATTATGCACTTCAATCATATTCTATGAATTCCGCTAAAAAAAAAAATCCGCTAATCATTTGTTGAGTATGAAGTGTTAAAACAAAAGTAAACTCTATACTGCTCCCGATTATTCCGTCTTTATCTCATTCCTGGAGAGTCAATTAAATCCCGAATATACTTTTGGTACTAAATCTGATCGTAATATCATAAATAATAAGTAGAAATTGGGTCAATTTTGATATTCCATACAAGACTTCATAAGTCAAGTCTACTAAGTGGCATAATTTTTTTCCAGGAATTTCTCAATTTATTTCCATTTGTATCTTTCGCAAATTCGAATCTAATTTGCGCCGAAAATTATCTTTGTTTTATTCACCCTCTCATTCTCATCCCCGTTCATACATACATATGAAATACATATATGTGAAATACATATATGTATTTGTCTAAAATTTTATGTAATTCAGTAAACAGAATATATATTCCATTATTGCTAGATCGACCCATATGGATCGATGAAAAGGTGAGCCAATAATGGGATTTTTCGATAAACAGGAAACTTAAGATTAAAATGCTCCGGGATGAAAATGAGGGGATGTTCACAATACCTGGATTTAGTCAGATTCAATTTGAGGGATTTTGTAGGTTTATTAATCAGGGCTTAATGGAAGAATTTTATAAGTTTCCAAAAATTGAAGATAGAGATCAAGAAATTGAATTTAAATTATTTGTGGAAACACATCAATTGGCAGAACCCTTGATAAAAGAAAGAGATGCTGTGTATGAATCACTCACGTATTCTTCTGAATTATATGTACTTGCGGGATTAATTTGGAAAACCGATAGAGATATGAAAGAACAAACAGTATTTATTGGAAACATTCCTCTAATGAATTCCCTGGGAACCTTTATAGTAAATGGAATTTACAGAATTGTGATTAATCAAATATTGCAAAGTCCCGGCATTTACTACCGTTCAGAATTGGACCATAACGGAATTTCTGTCTATACCAGCACCATAATATCGGATTGGGGAGGAAGATCGGAATTAGAAATTGATAGAAAAGCAAGGATATGGGCCCGTGTGAGTAGGAAACAAAAAATATCTATTCTAGTTCTATCATCAGCTATGGGTTTGAATCTAAAAGAAATTCTAGATAATGTTTGTTATCCTGAAATTTTATTGTCTTTCCCGAATGATAAGGAAAAAAAAAAGATCGGGTCAAAAGAAAATGCCATTCTGGAGTTTTATCAACAATTTGCTTGTGTAGGTGGGGATCCGGTATTTTCTGAGTCCTTGTGTAAGGAATTACAAAAGAAATTTTTTCAACAAAGATGTGAATTAGGAAGAATTGGTCGGCGAAATATCAACCGGAGATTGAATCTTGATATACCTCAGAACAATACATTTTTGTTACCGCGAGATGTATTGGCTGCTGCGGATCATTTGATCGGAATGCAATTTGGAATGGGTACGCTTGACGATACGAATCACTTGAAAAATAAACGTATTCGTTCTGTAGCAGATCTGTTGCAGGATCAATTCGGATTGGCTCTTGTTCGTTTAGAAAATGCGGTTCGAGGAACTATATCTGGAGCAATCAGGCATAAATTGATACCAACTCCTCAAAATTTGGTAACTTCAACTTCATTAACAACCACTTATGAATCATTTTTCGGCCTACACCCTTTATCTCAAGTTTTGGATCGAACTAATCCATTGACACAAATTGTTCATGGGCGAAAATTGAGTTATTTAGGTCCTGGAGGGTTGACGGGGCGAACTGCTAGTTTTCGGATACGAGATATCCATCCTAGTCACTATGGACGTATTTGCCCAATCGACACCTCCGAAGGAATCAATGTTGGACTTATAGGATCCTTAGCTATTCATGTGAGAATTGGTCATTGGGGATCCATAGAGAGTCCATTTTATGAAATATCTGAAAGATCAAAAGAAAAAGAGGCGCAGATGGTTTATTTATCACCAAGTAGAGATGAATATTATATGGTAGCGGCAGGAAATTCTTTGGCCTTGAATCGGGGTATTCAGGAAGAACAGGTTGTTCCGGCTCGATACCGTCAAGAATTCCTGACTATTGCATGGGAGCAGGTTCATCTTCGAAGCATTTTTCCCTTCCAATATTTTTCTATTGGAGCCTCCCTCATTCCTTTTATCGAGCATAATGATGCGAATAGGGCTTTAATGAGTTCTAATATGCAGCGTCAAGCAGTTCCGCTTTCTCGGTCCGAGAAGTGCATTGTTGGAACCGGACTGGAACGCCAAGCGGCTCTAGATTCGGGGGTTTCCATTATAGCCGAACACGAGGGAAAGGTCATTTCTACCGATACTCACCAAATTGTTTTCTCAGGTAATGGAAACACTATAAATATTCCATTAGTTATGTATCAACGTTCCAACAAAAATACTTGTATGCACCAAAAACCTCGGGTTCCGCGGGGTAAATATATTAAAAAGGGACAAATTTTAGCGGACGGTGCGGCTACCGTTGGTGGAGAACTCGCTTTGGGAAAAAATGTATTAGTAGCTTATATGCCATGGGAAGGCTACAATTTTGAGGATGCGGTACTCATTAGTGAGCGTTTGGTATATAGTGATATTTATACTTCTTTTCACATCCGAAAATATGAAATTCAAACCCATATGACAAGTCAGGGACCTGAAAGAATTACTAACGAAATACCACATTTAGAGGCTCATTTACTCCGCAATTTAGACAGAAATGGAATCGTGATGCTGGGATCTTGGGTGGAAACAGGTGATATTTTAGTAGGTAAATTAACGCCTCAGACTGCGAACGAATCGTCGTATGCCCCAGAGGATAGATTATTACGAGCCATACTTGGCATTCAGGTATCCACTGCAAAGGAAACTTCTCTAAAATTACCTATAGGCGGAAGGGGTCGAGTTATTGATGTGAGATGGATCCAAAAAAAAGGGGGTTCTAATTATAACCCAGAAATGATTCGTGTATATATTTCACAGAAACGTGAAATCAAAGTGGGCGATAAAGTGGCTGGAAGACATGGGAATAAGGGTATTATTTCAAAAATTTTGCCTAGACAGGATATGCCCTATTTACAAGATGGAACACCGGTGGATATGGTTTTCAACCCCTTAGGAGTACCCTCACGAATGAATGTGGGACAGATATTTGAATGTTCGCTCGGGTTAGCGGGAGATCTTTTAAATAGACATTATAGAATAGCCCCCTTTGATGAGAGATACGAGCAAGAGGCTTCGAGAAAACTAGTGTTTTCGGAATTATATGAAGCCAGTAAGCAAACAAAAAATCCATGGGTATTTGAACCCGAATATCCGGGAAAAAGTAAAATATTTGATGGAAGAACTGGAGATCCCTTTGAACAACCTGTTCTAATAGGAAAGTCCTATATACTTAAATTAATTCATCAAGTTGATGATAAAATCCATGGGCGTTCCAGTGGACATTACGCACTTGTTACACAACAACCCCTTAGAGGAAGGGCCAAACAGGGGGGACAACGAGTGGGAGAAATGGAAGTTTGGGCTTTAGAGGGATTTGGTGTTGCTCATATTTTACAAGAAATGCTTACTTATAAATCTGATCATATTAGAGCTCGTCAGGAAGTACTTGGTACTACGATTATTGGAGGAACAATATCTAATCCTGAAGATGCTCCAGAATCTTTTCGATTGCTTGTTCGAGAACTACGATCTTTGGCTCTGGAACTGAATCATTTCCTTGTATCTGAGAAAAACTTCCAGATTAATAGGAAGGAAGCTTGATCTGAATGAATCAGAATTTCTATTCTATGATTGACCGGTATAAACATCAACAACTTCGAATTGGACCAGTTTCTCCTCAACAAATAAGTGCTTGGGCTAACAAAATTCTACCTAATAGGGAGGTAGTCGGA